TTGAAATGTATTCTATTGTGAAATAAAAAAAGTATCACGACGTGTGTATCTAGGGAATAGTCGCTTCAAAGTGAATTTTCCCTAGATACATTTTTTATAAAATAATCCATTAAACATAAAAATTTATGCGAAATGCTTTTCGATTTCTAGAATGTCCAATATATGTTTTACGTCTTCTATACGAAAATGATTCATTTTCATAAGATCTTCTTGACTGTTATTCAAAAGGTCTAATAATGTATGTATATTGGACCTTTTGAGGCAGTTATAGATCCTGGGGGGCAATTCTGATTGGTCAATAAAAATATATTTCAATGCTATTTCCTTTTTATTTTTTCTTGGTTTAGGCAATCCACCATGAAAGGTAAAAAGGGGTAAAGGTATTTTGTGTTGATTGTTTTCTAAATGGAAGTTTTCTTCTTCTGCATGTAAAAAAGGAATTAATAAGTCAATCAAATTTCGGGAGGCCTCGTGAAGTGCTTCTTTAGGAGTTAAACTTCCATTTGTCCATATTTCGAGAAAAAGTATCTCTTGTTTTTCATTCCCATTCGCATAAGAATGAATACTATAATTTGCATTTCGAACAGGCATGAATACAGCATCTATAGGATAACCTCCATCTTGAAAGTTGTTTGGCGTTTTTATACGATATCCACGATTCCGCTCGATTTGTAATTCAATACACAAATTAATTGGTTCTGTTAGGTTAGCTATATGCTGTGTATTATCAACGATTTCCACTGAAGGCGATAAGATGATATCTTGAGCAGTTATATATCCAGGACCATTGAAACAAATAGACGCATCACAAGTTCCATACAGATTGCTTCTCAATACAATTTCTTTCAAATTCATTAAAATTTCATGTACGGATTCTTGAATTCCTACTATGGTAGAATATTCATGCGGTATTTTCTCAGATTTTGCACGTGTAATACATGTTCCTTCTATTTCTCCAAGCAAAACTCTTCGCATTGCAATGCCTATTGTATCGGCTTGCCCTTTCATAAGTGGAGCTAGAATAAAACGTCCATAATAAAGACGCTTACTGTCTACTCGTGATTCAACACACTTCCACTGTAGTGTTTCGGTGGATACTCTTACTTTCTCGTGAACCATAGTAATATTGTTTGATCAAATCATTAAATTATTTATTTCTCTTGTCTCTTGAAATATCTTCAATATTTCTTTTTACACACGTCTCTTTTTAGGGGGTCTACAGCCATTATGTGGCATCGGGGTTACGTCTCGTATGAAACTTAATAATATACCACTTCTACGAATAGCTCTTAATGCCGCATCTCTTCCAAGACCCGGGCCTTTTATCATGACTTCTGCTCGTTGCATACCTTGATCTACTACTGCCCGAATAGCATTTCCTGCTGCGGTTTGAGCGGCAAATGGTGTCCCTCTTCTTGTACCCTTGAATCCGCAAGTACCGGCGGAGGACCAAGAAATTACCCGACCACGGACATCTGTAACAGTTACAATAGTATTGTTGAAACTTGCTTGAACATGAATAACTCCTTTTGGTATTCTACGTGCATTTTTACGTGAACCAATACGTCTATTCTTTCGTGAACCGGTTCTTGGTGTGGGTTTTGCCATATTTTAGCATCTCGTAAATATAAGTTAGAGAGATATGGATATATCCATTTCATGTTAAAACAGATCCTTTCTTTTTATTTATTTGTACGTTTGGTCCTTTAGATTTATGGAGACTCTTTTCGAAAGATTATCCTTGTCTTTGTTTATGTTTCGGATTGGAACAAATTACTATAATTCGTCCCCGCCTACGGATCAATCGACATTTTTCACAAATTTTACGAACAGAGGCTCTTATTTTCATATTTGTCATTCCTTAACTTAACTATGAATGGAAGAAACTAAGTTTCTTGAAACTTTGAATTTATCTCCCTGAAATGGATGTTGAAATTGAAAAAAAAAAATTATTCGAATTTTTGTTTCGGAATCTATAAATTATACGTTTTCCGATTGAATCATAACAACTTCTTTCAATTTTGATTCTATTTCCTGGTAATATTAGGTAAAAAAAAAATATGTTGAATCCTTCCGGAAACAGAACTTAGAATCATATTTGGACTATTCAAACGAATCCAGTATATACCATTGGGAAGTAATTCAGTAATTAAACCTTCGTGAATCCACTTAAGTTCTTTCATTTCGGGTAAAATCCCTTGAAGTATCAACGAATATTGCAGGGGTTATATTAGAAAATAAATCTGTCTTTTATCTTTTTTTCACCAATATGAAAGTTCTGCTTTCCCATAGAATTTGATATCAGAAGGATTACCATATATAACACAAAATTTCTCCACCGATTTGTTCTAGTCGAGCCTCCCGGTCTGTCATTATACCCCGAGAAGTAGAAAGAATTACAATCCCCATTCCGCCCAAAATTCTAGGAATTCGTTGATAGTTCGAATAGATTCGTAGACCGGGTCGACTGATTCGTTTTAAATTTAAAGCAGTTCTATATGGACCTATCCTATTCCTTCTATGTCGTAGGGTTAAAACAAAAAAATATTTATTGCTTTCCTGATGTTTTCTCATGTTTTCAATAAAACCTTCTCGTAAAAGTATTTTAACAATGTTTTCAGTAATGTTAGTAGATGGTACTCGAACTGTTCTTTTTTTTTTCATGTCAGCATTTCGTATAGAGGTTATTATGTCAGCAATAGTGTCTTTACTCATGATAAACTAAGATTTTTGTTGTACCTGAATTTTGATATAATCAGCATGCTCTTTTTATTTTTTTTTTTTCTGAATTATTCAATCTTTATGAATTATGAAAGGCATATACGTAAGACATAAACAATCTACTAATTAATTGAATTGATTTCGTTCAAATTCTAATAATATAATTATGGGTCTTATAATACTTCAGGTGCTAATGAAACTATTTTAGTGAAATTAAATTGTCTTAATTCCCGGGCGATCGCGCCAAAAATTCGAGTTCCCTTGGGATTTCCTTCTTGATCAATAAGAACTGCAGCATTGTCATCATATCGTATTATCATACCATTGTTACGTTTGAGTTCTTTACAAGTACGTACAATTACGGCCCTGATCACTTCGGATCTTTCTAGAGGTGTATTGGGTACAACTTCCTTGATTACAGCAACAATAACGTCACCAATATGAGCATATCGTCGATTACCAGCCCCTATGATTCGAATACACATCAATTTTCGGGCTCCGCTGTTATCCGCTACATTCAAATGGCTTTGAGGTTGAATCATTTTTTTATCTGTTTTTTTTTTTTTTTTGAAGCAAAGGGTGAATAAAAAAAAAAGAAATGTTGTTTTTTCAAAACAAAAAAAGAAACTCGAAATTCTTTTTTATCAAAATTTTATTTTTGTTTTACTTTCCATTACTATCCCGAAATAATAAATATACTTCGTATAGGCATTTTTGATGCTGCTATTGAAATAGCTTTTCTGGCTATATTTTCTGCTACACCGCTCATTTCATAAAGTATTCTACCTGGTTTAACAACAGCCACCCAATATTCGGGAGATCCTTTCCCCGAACCCATACGTGTTTCTGTAGGTCTTACTGTAACCGGTTTGTCTGGAAATATACGTACCCATATTTTTCCGCCACGGCGCACATTTCGTGTCATTGCTCGTCGACCTGCTTCTATTTGTCTAGATGTGATCCAAGCGGGTTCAAGCGCTTGAAGAGCATATCTACCGAAGCAAATACGATTACCTCGATAAGATATCCCTTTCATTCTTCCTCTATGGTGTTTACGAAATCTGGTTCTTTTTGGGTTATAGTTGATGGTTCTTTCCCAATTCCATCTCTACTACAGAACCGGACATGAGAGTTTCTTCTCATCCAGCTCCTCGCGAATGAAACGACTAAAAAATAAAAAGTACATGTATTTAATGAATAATATACTGAAACACTATACTAAATTATAGGGTGCTTTGAAATTTTATCTAATCTATTAGAAATTTGTACATCTTGTTTTGATATATAACTAAATATGTATTTCTTTTATCGATTTATAATAAATTTTTATTTAGGGATAATGTTATAGATAAAGTCGTTTTATTATAAGGTTATAACGAATCTTTATTTTGTTTTGCCTTTTTCGGATCGACTAAAATTGAGAAATACAATCAAATAAAAATTTGCGCGGGCGAATGTTGACTCTTACTCTTCAGAATAAATGAATAGCTTTCTGGTTTGTTCCGCCATCCTATCCAATGAATAATTAGGATTCGTTTTCAATAGAATCTTATGTATTCATAGGGTTCTGTCGTTCCCATCGTTTCTCGATTAATGGTTAGGTCTTAATTTTACAACGGAGCCTCTAGAATGAAATTTGTTCTTGAGTCAACCCTCTCAGTCTTTATTGGCTCAGGGCTCTTTTTTTTTATATGAACCGATTTGTCTAATTTCTAATTATGGATTAATTAGTAATAATGCTTTATTACATTTATCTTTATGAGATGAATCATAGACCTTACATATGGGAATCATATATCGTTAATATTACTTTTCTCTCTTTCTCTCACCCTTCCATTTATCCGTATACTTTTTTTGTTTCGCAATTCATAATCAGATTCATAATCTGATTGGTTTTTCTTTTTTGTTTATGCAAAAAAAAATTACAGTTGCTACGATGATATGACCAATATATCTCGACTGGTTCTTTCTTTCTATCTAGATAATGCGAAACGATGAGTTGGTTATTAGTTATATAAACTATTTGTTCATATTATGTCATATAAAGGGCCGGTCCATTTTATCTTAATCCTAAAAAACCAACGAGTCACACACTAAGCATAGCAATTGTATCAAATGATTAATCTATTTTTTATTCAACCTTATAGAATTGTTAATTATTCATTTTTTTTTTTTATTAGAGGATGGATAGAACTAAAGACAAGTCAAGTAAAAGCCTATTATTTTTCGTCTGCAAATATCCAAATTTTAATGCCTAATACCCCATAGATAGTTCGAAC